TCCTCACTTTTCCCCCCCCCCTACCCCCCCCACATGCTTTCCGCATGTTTTCTTATTGATATTTAGGGTATGCATAGTAATGCATTACATTCTCTGCCCCATCAGACAGCTCATGAAATGTAGGATAATCCAAGGTTCATGTCATGCTCTTCCATAGAAAACCCAAACATTATCTCCAAAACAAGTCCTATCTGGCCATCAACACCACCAGGCACATTTTTGTTTCAGGTACCATATAGCCCAAGTACTCCTACCCACAGCCAAGCCGCAAGCGTCACCCACACACTAGGCACTTATCCAATATGCATAGAACCCACTCTCGAGAACGAGGAATGTCCCTGTACACCTTTGAATTCCCCTAGTCTACTGAATTCGCCCACCTCCTAGGTAAATCCTACTCCAACAGCCTTCAAGAACTCCCAAGCCAGAGAGCATGGTTATCTATTGATCGCGCTTCTCACGAGAACCGAGCTACTCAACGCACTAGTGAATCAGGTTATTGTCCTTGAGCCCATACATCTAATAAACTTGCTCTTTTGCGCTATTGGTTGTAACTTCAGGACCATGAACTTCATAACTCCTTCTCCCTTGCTCTTCACAGATACAAGTGGTCGGTTGAATACTCCTCCCTAAACCCATAACCGCGGCATACCGACCTCCTACACTTGTTTTTTTTTAGCGTCTCTTCAATAAGCCCTTCAAGTGCGTAGCAGGTGATATCTTCCTCTTGACATGTCCATCACATGACCGCCGAGCATATGAATCCCCTAACACCCAGAATGTCATGGTTTGACGGATAAGGTCGTCGCAAACTTGACACTGATGCACTTTGACCCCATTCATGGAGTGCGCGCTATATACCTCTAGACAACAGATAATGTAATGGTTGCCGGACATAAAAATTATACTTTTGTCTACTAGGAATTACCATTTAAATTCCATTTTACGCATTCTTTTTTTTTTATCTTGACATTTTTTGTTTTTTTTATCAAAAAATTAAACCATATGTCCCTACATTATACAAACTATTCATCATCAATCCATATTCAATTAACCCACCTCTATTTTTTCTGCTATCAAAAACAGCAACCAATTATCATAACAACACAACCACGCAAAACAAACTACAAAGCCACTTTTCCCTCCCACCTATCCTTATTCCATCGTTAAAACGCAAACAAAAATATGAATCACAATCATAATTTCCAAACCTTACCCCATGTTTTTGTAGCTTAATAAAAAGCATGACACTGAAGATGTCAAGATGGCTACCACACACACCCAAAAACAAAAGACTTAGTCCTAACCTTACTGTTAGTTTTTGCTAGGTACATACATGCAAGTATCCGCATCCCAGTGTAGATGCCCTGGACACCCCATATTAGGTAGATAGGAGCGGGTATCAGGCTCACCACAACCGTAGCCCAAGACGCCTTGCAATTGCCACACCCCCACGGGTACTCAGCAGTAGTTAATATTAAGCAATGAGTGTAAACTTGACTTAGCCATAGCAAATCTAGGGTTGGTAAATCCTGTGCCAGCCACCGCGGTCATACAGGAGACCCAAATTAACTTTATAACGGCGTAAAGAGTGGTCACATGCTATCCAAGTAACTAAGATTAAAAAGCAACTGAGCTGTCATAAGCCCAAGATGCCAATAAGGCCTCCTTATCAAAGAAGATCTTAGAACAACGATTAATTGAACTCCACGAAAGCCAGGGCCCAAACTGGGATTAGATACCCCACTATGCCTGGCCCTAAATATTGATGCTTATAACTACTAAAGCATCCGCCCGAGAACTACGAGCACCAACGCTTAAAACTCTAAGGACTTGGCGGTGCTCCAAACCCACCTAGAGGAGCCTGTTCTATAATTCGACGATCCACGATATACCTGACCATCCCTTGCCAAAAACAGCCTACATACCGCCGTCGCCAGCTCACCTACACTGAAAGCCCAACAGTGAGCGCAATAGCCCAACCACGCTAATAAGACAGGTCAAGGTATAGCCCATGGGATGGAAGCAATGGGCTACATTTTCTAAGATAGAACATACGGCAAAGGGGTATGAAACAACCCCTAGAAGGCGGATTTAGCAGTAAAGTGGGACAATCGAGCCCTCTTTAAGCCGGCCCTGGAGCACGTACATACCGCCCGTCACCCTCCTCATAAGCGCCCCCCCCCCCATAAAATAATAAGCTATCCAGCCGAAGAGGAGGTAAGTCGTAACAAGGTAAGTGTACCGGAAGGTGCACTTAGATCACCAAGACGTAGCTTAAACAAAAGCATTCAGCTTACACCTGAAAAATGTCTGCTAACATCAGATCGTCTTGATGCCAAACTCTAGCCCAATCGACATGACCTGGAATAACAAAGCTACTAACTACACCCAACTAAAGCATTTACTAGTCCTAGTATAGGTGATAGAAAAGACACCATTGGAGCGATAGAGACCACGTACCGTAAGGGAAAGATGAAATAATAGTGAAATAACCTAAGCTAAAAACAGCAAAGATCAACCCTTGTACCTTTTGCATCATGGTCTAGCAAGAAAAACCAAGCAAAATGAATTTTAGTTTGCCACCCCGAAACCCAAGCGAGCTACTTACGAGCAGCTACCATTGAGCGAACCCGTCTCTGTAGCAAAAGAGTGGGATGACTTGTTAGTAGAGGTGAAAAGCCAATCGAGCTGGGTGATAGCTGGTTGCCTGTGAAAAGAATCTTAGTTCACTCTTAATTCTTCTCCAAGGAAAATACACAAACCCTAATGAAGCGAATTAAGGGCAATTTAAAGGAGGTACAGCTCCTTTAAAAAAGAATACAATCTCTACGAGCGGATAAATACTAACTACCCAATCATACTGTGGGCCCTCAAGCAGCCATCAACAAAGAGTGCGTTAAAGCTCTACTTTACAAAAATATAAGAACTTTATGACTCCCTCCCCATTAACAGGCTAACCTATACTTAAATAGGAGAATTAATGCTAGAATGAGTAACCAGGGTATTCCCTCTTCGACGCAAGCTTACATCTGTACATTATTAACAAACTACCAATATACGAATAATCAAACAAGCAGAGTATTAAACATTTTGTTAACCCGACAGAGGAGCGTCTACCAAGAAAGATTAAAACCTGTAAAAGGAACTAAGCAAACCCATCAAGGCCCGACTGTTTACCAAAAACATAGCCTTCAGCAAACCATAAACAAGTATTGAAGGTGATGCCTGCCCAGTGACTCACGTTCAACGGCCGCGGTACCCTAACCGTGCAAAGGTAGCGCAATCAATTGTCCCATAAATCGAGACTAGTATGAATGGCTAAACGAGGTCTTAACTGTCTCTTACAGGTAATCGGTGAAATTGATCTCCCTGTACAAAAGCAGGGATAAACACATAAGACGAGAAGACCCTGTGGAACTTCAAAACCAGCAGCCACCTTAAAACACATTCCAACCTACTGGGTTCACTGACATATAAGATGACTGGCTCGCGTTTTTCGGTTGGGGCGACCTTGGAGTAAAACAAAGCCTCCAAAAATTAGACCACACCTCTAGACTGAGAGCAACCCCTCAACGTGCTAATAGCACCCAGACCCAATACAATTGACCAATGGACCAAGCTACCCCAGGGATAACAGCGCAATCTCCTCCGAGAGTCCATATCGACGGGGAGGTTTACGACCTCGATGTTGGATCAGGACATCCTAGTGGTGCAGCCGCTACTAAGGGTTCGTTTGTTCAACGATTAATAGTCCTACGTGATCTGAGTTCAGACCGGAGTAATCCAGGTCGGTTTCTATCTATGATGAACTCTTCCCAGTACGAAAGGATAGGAAAAGTGAGGCCAATACTACAAGCAAGCCTTCGCCTTAAGTGATGAAACCAACTAAATCACAAAAAGCTATCACACCACACCACGTCCAAGAAAAGGACCAGCTAGCGTGGCAGAGCTCGGTAAATGCAAAAGGCTTAAGTCCTTTAACCCAGAGGTTCAAATCCTCTCCCTAGCTTTAACCTGGATCAACTATGCCTATGCCCCCTCTACTAATTAGCCTTATCATAGCCCTCTCCTATGCCCTCCCAATTCTAATCGCAGTAGCTTTCCTTACACTAGTTGAACGTAAGATTCTAAGCTACATACAAAGCCGAAAAGGCCCAAACATCGTTGGACCATTCGGCCTCTTACAGCCCCTAGCTGATGGAGTAAAACTATTCATTAAAGAACCAATCCGACCCTCAACATCCTCCCCAATTCTATTTATAGCAACCCCAATGCTAGCCTTACTCCTAGCAATCTCAATCTGAACCCCACTACCCCTGCCCTTCTCATTAGCAGATCTTAACCTAGGATTACTATTCCTACTGGCCATATCAAGCCTAGCCGTATACTCCATCTTATGATCGGGTTGAGCCTCCAACTCAAAATACGCCCTCATCGGTGCACTACGAGCAGTAGCCCAAACAATTTCATATGAAGTTACCCTGGCAATCATTCTCCTCTCCGTCGTGCTACTCAGCGGTAACTATACTCTCAGCACCCTTGCAATCACTCAAGAACCCCTATACCTCATTTTCTCATGCTGACCCCTCGCCATAATATGATACGTCTCCACACTCGCTGAAACCAACCGCGCCCCTTTCGACCTCACAGAAGGAGAATCCGAACTAGTTTCAGGGTTTAATGTGGAATACGCAGCAGGCCCATTCGCACTATTTTTCTTAGCCGAGTACGCCAACATTATACTTATAAACACCCTAACTACTATTTTGTTTTTTAACCCTAGCTCTCTCAACCCCCCTCAAGAACTGTTCCCCATCGTACTAGCTACAAAAGTACTCCTACTATCAGCAGGCTTCTTATGAATCCGTGCCTCCTACCCACGATTCCGATATGACCAACTAATGCACCTATTATGAAAAAATTTTCTACCCCTTACACTCGCCCTATGTCTCTGACACATCAGCATACCAATCTGCTACGCGGGCCTACCTCCCTACCTAAGACTTCTCCGGAAATGTGCCTGAACACTAAGGATCACTTTGATAAAGTGAACATGGAGGTATACCAATCCTCTCATTTCCTAATCCTTAGAAAAACAGGAGTCGAACCTGCACTAGAGGAATCAAAACCCTCCATACTTCCCTTATATTACTTTCTAGTAGGGTCAGCTAAACAAGCTATCGGGCCCATACCCCGAAAATGATGGTTCAACTCCTTCCCCTGCTAATGAACCCCCAGGCAAAACTAATCTTCATTTCCAGCCTATTACTAGGGACAACTATCACAATCTCAAGCAATCACTGAATTACAGCCTGAGCCGGCCTAGAAATCAACACACTCGCCATCCTCCCCCTAATCTCAAAATCCCACCACCCACGAGCCATTGAAGCCGCCACTAAATACTTCTTAACCCAAGCAACTGCCTCAGCCCTGGTCCTATTCTCCAGCATAACTAACGCCTGACACACTGGACAGTGAGACATCACCCAACTATCACACCCTGCATCTAGTCTAATCTTAACCTCGGCAATCTCAATAAAACTAGGACTAGTCCCATTCCACTTCTGATTCCCGGAAGTACTTCAAGGCTCCCCCCTCTCCACTGGCCTAATTCTATCCACTATTATGAAACTCCCCCCAATCACACTCCTATACATAACCTCACCATCACTAAACCCTACACTCCTAACCACCCTAGCCATCCTATCTACAGCCATTGGCGGGTGAATAGGCCTTAACCAAACTCAAATCCGAAAAATCCTAGCCTTCTCCTCCATCTCCCACCTAGGATGAATGACAATTATCATCATCTACAACCCCAAACTCACCCTCTTAAATTTCTACCTATACACCATAATAACCGCAGCCATCTTCCTCACCCTAAACTCAATCAAAGTACTAAAATTATCTTCCCTAATAACTGCATGAACCAAAGCTCCCTCAATAAACGCAATACTACTCCTAACCTTACTATCCCTAGCAGGACTCCCGCCCCTAACAGGATTCTTACCCAAATGACTCATTATTCAAGAACTTACCAAGCAAGAAATAATTACCGCAGCCACACTAATATCCCTTCTCTCCCTACTAAGCCTATTTTTCTATCTTCGTCTTGCATACTGTACAACAATTACACTCCCCCCACACACCACAAATCACATAAAACAATGACGCACTAACAAACCAACCAACATCCTAATCGCTATCTTAACCACAGCATCTGTAATCCTCCTCCCAATCTCCCCCATAATCCTCACCATTATGTAAGAAACTTAGGATTACCCAAACCGAAGGCCTTCAAAGCCTTAAACAAGAGTTAGACCCTCTTAGTTTCTGCTAAAGTCCGCAGGTTACTACCCTGCATCCCCTAAATGCAACTCAGGTACTTTAATTAAGCTAGGACCTTTTAAACCACTAGACAGATGGGCTTCGATCCCATAACTCTATAGTTAACAGCTATATGCCCTAACCAACAGGCCTCTGCCTAAGACTCCGGTACATAACTAATGCACATCAATGAGCTTGCAACTCACTATGAATTTCACCACAGAGCCGATAAGAAGAGGAATTGAACCTCTGTAAAAAGGACTACAGCCTAACGCTTACACACTCAGCCATCTTACCTATGACATTTATTAACCGATGACTATTCTCAACCAACCACAAAGATATCGGAACCCTATACCTTATTTTCGGCGCATGAGCTGGAATAGTAGGCACCGCCCTAAGCCTCCTCATCCGAGCAGAACTAGGCCAACCCGGAGCCCTCCTAGGAGACGACCAAGTCTATAACGTGGTCGTCACAGCCCATGCATTCGTAATAATTTTCTTCATAGTTATACCTATTATGATTGGGGGATTCGGAAACTGATTAGTTCCCCTAATAATCGGAGCCCCAGACATAGCATTCCCACGAATGAATAACATAAGCTTCTGACTACTTCCCCCATCCTTCCTCCTCCTACTAGCATCTTCCACAGTTGAAGCAGGAGTTGGCACCGGCTGAACAGTATACCCCCCACTAGCTGGCAACCTAGCCCATGCCGGAGCTTCAGTCGACCTAGCAATCTTCTCCCTGCATCTAGCTGGTATTTCCTCAATCTTAGGAGCCATTAACTTCATCACAACAGCAATCAACATAAAACCCCCTGCTCTCTCACAATACCAAACCCCTCTATTCGTATGATCAGTCCTAATCACCGCAGTGCTTCTTCTCCTCTCCCTACCAGTCCTTGCCGCAGGAATCACAATACTCCTCACAGACCGCAATCTCAACACCACATTCTTCGATCCTGCAGGAGGAGGAGACCCAGTCCTTTATCAACATCTCTTCTGATTCTTTGGCCACCCAGAAGTCTACATTCTAATTCTACCAGGATTCGGCATCATCTCCCATGTAGTAACTTACTACTCAGGTAAAAAAGAACCATTCGGCTACATAGGAATAGTATGAGCTATACTATCCATTGGATTCCTAGGCTTTATTGTCTGAGCCCACCACATGTTCACAGTAGGAATAGACGTCGATACACGAGCCTACTTCACATCTGCCACTATAATCATCGCCATCCCAACCGGCATCAAAGTATTTAGCTGACTGGCCACACTCCACGGAGGTACAATCAAATGAGACCCCCCAATACTATGAGCCCTGGGATTTATCTTCCTATTCACCATTGGAGGCCTAACAGGAATTGTCCTAGCAAACTCTTCACTAGACATCGCCCTACACGACACTTATTACGTAGTAGCCCATTTCCACTACGTACTGTCAATAGGCGCAGTTTTCGCAATCCTAGCTGGCTTTACACACTGATTCCCCCTATTCACCGGATATACCCTACATTCAACATGAGCTAAAGCCCATTTCGGCGTAATATTTGTAGGCGTAAATCTAACCTTCTTCCCCCAACACTTCCTAGGCTTAGCCGGTATACCACGACGATACTCAGACTACCCCGACGCCTATACACTCTGAAACACTATCTCCTCAGTAGGATCCCTCATTTCCCTAACAGCCGTAATCATGCTAGTCTTCATTATCTGAGAAGCCTTCGCATCCAAACGCAAAGTCCTACAACCAGAACTAACAAGCACTAACGTCGAATGAATCCACGGCTGCCCACCTCCATTCCATACCTTCGAAGAACCTGCTTTTGTCCAAGTACAAGAAAGGAAGGAATCGAACCCCCGTACGTTGGTTTCAAGCCAACCGCATGAACCACTAATGCTTCTTTCTCATAGAGATGTTAGTAAAACAATTACATAGCCTTGTCAAGACTAAATTGCAGGTGAAACCCCAGCACATCTCAACCCAAACATGGCTAACCACTCACAATTCAACTTCCAAGACGCTTCCTCACCCATCATAGAAGAATTAATAGGATTCCACGACCACGCCCTGATAGTCGCACTAGCAATCTGTAGCTTAGTCCTCTACCTCTTAACCCACATACTAACAGAAAAACTCTCATCCAACACAGTAGACGCACAAGCAATTGAACTAGTCTGAACAATCCTTCCAGCCATAGTACTAGTTATACTCGCCTTACCATCCTTACGAATCCTCTACATAATAGACGAAATCAACGAACCTGACCTCACCCTAAAAGCCATCGGCCACCAATGATACTGAACCTACGAGTACACCGACCTAAAAGACCTCACATTCGACTCTTACATAATTCCCACATCAGACCTCCCCCTAGGACACTTTCGCCTCCTAGAAGTAGACCACCGTGTGGTAGTCCCCATAAGCTCTACAATCCGAGTAATTGTCACCGCCGATGACGTACTACATTCATGAGCTGTCCCTAGCCTAGGTGTAAAAACTGACGCAATCCCAGGACGCCTCAACCAAACCTCTTTCCTTGCCTCCCGACCCGGAGTATTCTACGGACAATGCTCAGAAATCTGTGGAGCCAACCACAGCTTCATACCAATTGTAGTAGAATCCACACCACTCGCCAACTTCGAAAGCTGATCCTCACTAATAGCCTCCTAATCATTAAGAAGCTATGTATCAGCATTAGCCTTTTAAGCTAAAGAAAGAGGACCAACCTCCTCCTTAATGATATGCCTCAACTAAATCCCGCTCCCTGACTTTTTATCATGATCATTACATGACTCACCTTCTCCCTAATCATTCAACCCAAAATCCTCTCATTCGTATCAATAAACCCACCATCCAATAAACCCCTAACCCCCCCAACCACCACTCCCTGAACCTGACCATGAACCTAAGCTTCTTTGACCAATTCTCAAGCCCATCCCTCCTAGGAATCCCACTAATTCTAATCTCAATAACATTCCCTGCCCTCTTAATTCCATCCTTAGATAATCGATGAATCACCAACCGACTCTCAACCCTCCAACTATGATTCATCAACCTAGTAACTAAACAACTAATAACACCCCTAAACAAAAAAGGACACAAATGAGCCCTAATTCTTACATCCCTGATAATCTTCCTATTACTAATCAACCTCCTAGGCCTTCTACCCTACACATTCACCCCAACGACCCAACTATCTATAAACCTAGCCCTAGCTTTCCCCCTATGACTTGCCACCCTCCTAACAGGCCTACGAAACCAACCATCCACCTCACTAGGTCACCTCCTCCCAGAAGGGACCCCAACCCCCCTAATTCCCGCCCTAATCCTAATCGAAACAACAAGCCTACTTATCCGCCCACTCGCCCTTGGCGTACGCCTAACAGCTAATCTAACAGCAGGACATTTACTTATCCAACTCATCTCCACAGCCACAACAACCCTATTCTCCACAATACCAGCAGTATCACTCCTAACTCTCCTACTGCTCCTCCTACTAACAATCTTAGAAGTAGCAGTAGCAATAATTCAAGCCTACGTGTTTGTACTCCTTCTAAGCCTCTATCTTCAAGAAAACATCTAAACTACACAATGGCACACCAAGCACACTCCTATCACATAGTAGACCCCAGCCCATGACCTATTCTAGGAGCCGCCGCCGCTCTTCTAACCACCTCAGGATTAACAATATGATTTCACTACAACTCACCCCGACTCCTCATCCTAGGCCTACTTTCCACCATCCTAGTCATATTCCAATGATGACGAGACATTATCCGAGAAAGCACATTTCAAGGACATCACACCCCCACCGTACAAAAGGGGTTACGATACGGCATAGCCCTATTTATCACATCCGAAGCCTTCTTCTTCCTAGGCTTCTTCTGAGCCTTCTTCCACTCAAGCCTAGCCCCAACACCAGAACTAGGAGGACAATGACCCCCTGTAGGAATTAAACCCCTAAACCCCATAGAGGTGCCCCTACTAAACACCGCCATCCTCCTAGCTTCAGGAGTTACCGTAACATGAGCCCACCACAGCATTACAGAAGCTAAACGAAAACAAGCAATCCATGCCCTATCCCTAACAGTCCTCCTAGGATTCTACTTCACCGCACTACAAGCCATAGAATACTACGAAGCACCATTCTCCATCGCAGACGGAATCTACGGTTCCACCTTCTTCGTCGCTACCGGATTCCACGGCCTACACGTAATCATTGGTTCTACATTCCTATTAGTATGCCTACTACGCCTAATCAAATACCACTTCACATCAAACCACCATTTCGGATTCGAAGCGGCCGCCTGATACTGACACTTCGTAGACGTCGTATGATTATTCCTCTATATCTCTATCTACTGATGAGGATCCTGCTCTTCTAGTATATCAATTACAATCGACTTCCAATCCTTAAAATCTGGTTTAAACCCAGAGAAGAGCAATGAACATAATCCTATTCATACTAGCGCTATCACTAACCCTAAGCGCTCTCTTAACCGCACTAAACTTTTGACTAGCCCAAATAAACCCTGACTCAGAGAAACTATCCCCATATGAATGTGGCTTCGACCCCCTAGGATCCGCCCGGCTCCCATTCTCCATCCGCTTCTTCCTAGTAGCCATCCTGTTCCTCCTATTCGATCTAGAAATCGCCCTACTACTACCACTACCATGAGCCATTCAACTACAATCCCCCACCACCACCCTAATCTGGGCCTTCTCCCTCCTCCTGCTCCTCACACTAGGACTCATCTATGAATGAATTCAAGGAGGATTAGAATGGGCAGAATAACAGAAAGTTAGTCTAAACAAGACGGTTGATTTCGACTCAACAAATTATAGCTCACACCCTATAACTTTCTCTATGTCTCATCTCCACCTATGCTTTTACTCAGCTTTCACCCTAAGCAGCCTAGGCCTAGCCTTCCACCGAACTCACTTAATCTCCGCCCTACTATGCTTAGAAAGCATAATATTATCCATGTACGTCGCACTAGCCATATGACCTATTCAAATGCAATCGCCATCCTCCACCATCCTACCAATCATTATACTGACATTCTCCGCCTGCGAAGCGGGCACAGGCCTAGCCCTACTAGTAGCCTCCACCCGGACCCACGGCTCCGATCACCTACACAACTTCAACCTCCTACAATGCTAAAAATCATCATCCCAACTGCAACGCTTCTCCCCCTCACCTTCCTCTCTCCACTCAAATACCTATGAGCCAATATCACACTGCACAGCCTATTAATCGCCACCGTCAGCCTACAATGATTAACCCCTACATACTACCCAAATAAAAATCTAACTCCATGAACAGCCATTGACCAAATCTCCTCCCCCCTGCTAGTTCTATCGTGCTGACTCCTACCCCTCATGATTATAGCAAGCCAAAACCACCTAGAACAAGAACCAACCATCCGTAAACGAATCTTCACTACAACAGTGATCCTAGCCCAACTATCCATCCTCCTAGCCTTTTCAGCCTCAGAACTAATACTCTTCTACATCGCATTCGAAGCAACCCTAATCCCCACCCTCATCCTCATCACACGATGAGGAAACCAACCAGAACGCCTAAACGCCGGCATTTACCTCCTATTTTATACACTAGCCAGCTCACTCCCCCTGCTAATTGCCATCCTCCACTTACAAAACCAAATTGGCACACTATACCTACCAATACTAAAACTATCACACCCCCCACTAAACTCCTCTTGATCAGGACTAATCGCCAGCACAGCCCTACTCCTAGCTTTCATAGTCAAAGCCCCCCTATACGGCCTACACCTATGATTACCCAAAGCCCATGTAGAAGCCCCTATCGCTGGCTCCATACTACTAGCCGCACTCCTACTAAAACTAGGAGGCTATGGCATCATACGAATCACAGTCCTAGTAAACCCAACATTAAATAACCTACACTACCCATTCATCACCCTTGCCCTATGGGGAGCACTAATAACCAGCGCCATCTGCCTACGACAAATTGACCTAAAATCACTAATCGCCTACTCATCCGTCAGTCACATAGGACTAGTCGTAGCCGCAACCATAATCCAAACCCAGTGAGCATTTTCAGGGGCAATAATCCTAATAATCTCACATGGACTAACCTCATCAATACTATTCTGCCTAGCCAACACCAACTACGAACGAACTCATAGCCGAATCCTACTACTCACACGAGGACTCCAACCCCTCTTACCATTAATAGCCACCTGATGACTCCTCGCCAACTTAACAAACATAGCCCTACCCCCAACAACCAACCTCATAGCAGAACTAACTATCATCATTGCACTTTTCAACTGATCCATATTCACCCTCATTCTAACAGGAGCCGCAATCCTACTTACCGCCTCATACACCCTATACATACTCATAATAACACAACGAGGCACACTACCATCTCACATTACCTCAATCCAAAACTCCTCCACACGAGAACACCTCCTCATAGCCCTACACATAATCCCAATATTACTTCTAATCCTCAAACCCGAACTAATCTCCGGCACCCCCATATGCAAGTATAGTTTCAACCAAAACATTAGACTGTGATTCTAAAAATAGAAGTTAAAATCTTCTTACTTGCCGAGGGGAGGTAAAACCAACGAGAACTGCTAACTCTCGAATCTGAGTATAAAACCTCAGTTCCCTTACTTTCAAAGGATAACAGTAATCCAATGGTCTTAGGAACCATCCATCTTGGTGCAAATCCAAGTGAAAGTAATGGACCTACCACTAATCCTAAATACATTCACACTCCTAACCCTAATAATTCTCTTCACCCCCATCCTATTCCCACTACTGTCTGATAATCTCAAAAACACACCCAACACCATCACCAACACAGTCAAAACCTCCTTCCTAATCAGTCTAATCCCCATAACAATCTACATCCACTCAGGAACAGAAAGCCTAACCTCCATCTGAGAATGAAAATTCATCATAAACTTCAAAATCCCAGTCAGCCTAAAAATAGACTTCTACTCACTCACCTTCTTCCCAATCGCATTATTTGTCTCATGATCCATCCTACAATTCGCAACATGATACATAGCATCAGACCCATATATTACAAAATTCTTCACCTACTTACTATTCTTCCTGGTCGCAATACTCATCCTAATCATTGCTAACAACCTATTTGTATTATTCATCGGCTGGGAAGGAGTTGGAATCATATCTTTTCTACTAATCAGCTGATGGCATGGTCGAGCAGAAGCTAATACTGCCGCCCTCCAAGCCGTACTATACAACCGAATCGGAGACATCGGACTCATCCTCTGCATAGCCTGACTAGCTACTACCATAAACACCTGAGAAATCCACCAACTTTCCACCCCAACCCCAATCCCAACACTGCCTCTATTAGGCCTAATTCTAGCCGCAACTGGCAAATCCGCCCAATTTGGACTCCACCCATGACTCCCAGCCGCCATAGAAGGACCAACCCCCGTATCAGCCCTACTTCACTCCAGCACAATAGTTGTAGCCGGAATCTTCCTACTTATCCGAACCCATCCCCTATTCAACAACAACCAAACCGCCCTCACCCTCTGCCTATGCCTAGGAGCACTATCCACACTATTTGCAGCCACATGCGCCCTCACCCAAAACGATATCAAAAAAATCATTGCCTTCTCCACCTCAAGCCAACTAGGGTTAATAATAGTCACAATCGGACTGAACCTCCCCGAACTAGCCTTCCTTCATATTTCAACCCACGCATTCTTCAAAGCCATACTCTTCTTATGCTCAGGATCCATCATCCACAACCTAAACGGTGAACAAGATATCCGAAAAATAGGAGGGCTCCAAAAAATAATACCCACAACCACCTCATGTCTTACCATTGGAAACCTCGCCCTAATAGGAACACCATTCCTAGCAGGATTCTACTCAAAAGACCAAATCATCGAAAGCCTAAACACATCCTATCTAAACACCTGAGCTCTACTACTAACCCTACTAGCTACATCATTCACCGCAGTATACACAACCCGAATAACCGTACTAGTACAAACCGGCTTCGTCCGAATCCCACCCCTAACCCCAGTAAATGAAAACAACCCCGCAATTACCTCCCCCATCACCCGACTTGCACTAGGAAGCATCCTAGCAGGATTCCTCATCACCTCATTCATCATCCCTACAAAAACCCCTACAATAACCATACCTCTATCCATCAAAATAACCGCCCTAACAGTAACAGCCCTAGGAATTGCCCTAGCCCTAGAAATTTCAAAAATAACCCAAACCCTCATACTCACAAAACAAACCACCTTCTCAAACTTCTCCACATCCCTAGGATACTTCAATCCCCTAACCCACCGACTAATCATAACCAACTTCCTCAACGGAGGACAAAACATTGCTTCTCACCTAATTGACCTCTCTTGATATAAACTGCTAGGCCCAGAAGGACTAGCCCATCTACAACAAATAACAACTAAATCCATCACCTCCTTCCACTCCGGACTAATCAAAGCCTACCTAGGATCATTTGCCCTATCCATCCTTATCATTCTCATATCCATATACAGAACCAACTAATGGCCCTCAATCTTCGTAAAAATCACCGAATCCTAAAAATCATCAACAACGCCCTAATTGACCTCCCTACACCATCCAACATTTCAACATGATGAAACTTCGGATCTCTACTAGGGATTTGTCTAGCAACTCAAATCATCACAGGTCTCCTGCTAGCTATACATTACACAGCAGACACCAACCTAGCCTTCTCCTCCGTCGCCCACATATGCCGAGACGTCCAATTTGGCTGACTAATCCGAAACCTACACGCAAACGGAGCTTCATTCTTCTTCATTTGCATCTATCTACACATTGGCCGAGGAATCTACTACGGCTCATACCTAAACAAAGAAACCTGAAACATCGGAGTCATCCTTCTCCTGACCCTCATAGCAACCGCTTTCGTAGGTTATGTTCTACCATGAGGCCAAATATCATTCTGAGGCGCTACAGTAATCACAAACCTATTATCAGCAATCCCCTACATCGGCCAAACACTAGTAGAATGAGCCTGAGGAGGATTCTCTGTTGACAACCCCACACTAACCCGATTCTTTGCCCTTCACTTCTTACTCCCATTCGTTATCGTAGGCCTCACACTAGTCCATCTCACCTTCCTCCATGAAACAGGATCAAATAACCCAACCGGAGTACCCTCAGACTGCGACAAAATCCCATTCCACCCATACTATACCGTAAAAGACATCCTAGGCTTCGCACTAATAATTGCCCTACTCACCTCCCTAGCCCTATTCTCCCCCAACCTACTAGGGGACCCAGAAAACTTTACCCCCGCCAACCCCCTAGTAACCCCACCACACATCAAACCCGAATGATACTTCCTATTCGCCTACGCCATCCTACGATCCATCCCAAGCAAACTAGGAGGCGTACTAGCCCTAGCCGCTTCAATCCTAGTACTTTTCCTCCTCCCACTTCTCCATACATCAAAACTACGATCAATAACCTTCCGCCCAATCTCCCAAATCCTATTCTGAGCCCTAGTTGCAAACGTCCTAATCCTAACATGAGTAGGAAGCCAACCAGTAGAACACCCATTCATCATCATCGGTCAACTAGCCTCACTCACCTACTTCACCATTATTCTAGTCCTATTCCCTCTCGCAGCCGCACTAGAAAATAAACTACTAAAACTCTAACCAGCTCTAATAGTTTATAAAAACATTGGTCTTGTAAGCCAAAGATTGAAGAATAAACCCCTTCTTAGAGCCACACATACCCCACCACTCAAGGGGAAAGGAATCAAACCTTCATCTCCAACTCCCAAAGCTGGAATTTTAAATTAAACTACCCCCTGACACCCACCCTAAACAGCCCGAATTGCCCCCCGAGACAGCCCCCGCACAAGCTCCAATACTACAAACAAAGTCAACAACAACCCCCACCCCCCAATTAAAAGCAACCCCACCCCATCCGAATAAAGCAGAGCCACCCCACTAAAATCCGAACGAACTGACAACAAACCCCCACTATTTACCGTCTCCTCTCCTACCAACAACCCCAATACACCACTTACAACAAAACCAACCAACACAACCAACCCCATCCCAAATCCATATCCAATCACCCCTCAACTAACCCAAGACTCAGGATAAGGATCCGCCGCCAACGAAACCGAATAGACAAAAACCACCAACATCCCCCCTAAATAAACCATAACAAGTACCAAAGACACAAAAGAAACCCCCAAACTTACTAACCAACCACACCCAGCAATCGCCGCCACCACCAATCCTAACACCCCATAATAAGGAGAAGGATTAGACGCAACTGCTAAACCCCCCAAAGCAAAACACACCCCTAAAAACAAAACAAATTCTAACATATATTCCTGCTCGGCCTCTCTCCGAGATCTATGGCCTGAAAAACCATTGTTAAAAAAATTTAACTACAAGAAT